AAAAAAAAAATGAAGGATCTGACTGATAGAACAAGTACAATTCAAAATCAAATAGAAAGAATCTCAAAAGAGAAAAAAAAAATAACTTCAAAAATAAATAATATTAGTCCTAACAAAACAAGTTATAATGCTAAAAGATTCAAAAAGTGGCAAATATTAAAAAAAAGAAATGCTCAATTAATTTCTAAATTTCCCCTTTTTTTGAAATTTTTCATTGAAAGAATATACACAGAAATATTTTTATCTATCATTAATATTCCCAAAATGAATACAGAACGTTTTCTTGAATCAACAAAAAAAATTATTGATAAATCCATTTACAATAACGAAAGAAAACAAGAAATAATTGAAAAAAAAAAGAAAAATCCAATTGCCTTTATTTCGAGTATAAAAAAATCACTTGATAATGTTCGTAATAGTCAAAAAAATTACTCTATTTTTTATGACTTATCCTACATGTCACAAGCATATGTATTTTACAAATTATCACAAATCCAAGTAAGTAACTCGTATAAATTAAGCTCTGTTATTCAATCTCAAGGAATACCTTTTTTTGTTAAGCCTGAAATAAAAGATTCTTTTGAAACACAAGGAATGGTTCATTCAAAATTAGGAGATAAGAAACTTCCGAGTTATGAAATGAATCAATGGAAAAACTGGTTAAGAGCACATTATCAATACGATTTATCTCAGATCAGATGGTCTAGATTAATACCAGAAAAGTGGCAAAATACAGTTCATCAGCGTCGTATAGCTAAAAAATCAAATTTTAGCAAAAGGCATTCATATGAAAAAGACCAATTAATTGGTTCCAAAAAAAAAAAACAATTTGAAGTATATTCATTATCTAATCAAAAAGATAATTTCCAAAAATATTACAGATATGATCTTTTATCATATAAATTTCTTAATTATGAAAAGAAAATGGAATGCCTTTCTCGGTTTCAAGGGCATAAGAACCAAGAGCTTTCTTATAACACACATAAAGAAAGACTTTTTGATATGCTGAGAAACATCCTTTATCTAGGAAAGGTAAATATTCTATATATCGAAAAAACGACCGATAGAAAATATTTTGATTGGAATTTTGACTGGAAAATTATAAATTTTTATCTTAGACAAAAAGTAGATATTGAGGCCTGGATCACGATGGATACCAATAGGAATCAAAATCCTCAAATTCGTATTAATAATTATGAAATAATTCATCAAAAAGATCTTTTTTATCTTATGATTCCAGAAATCAATCTAACAAACTCTCACAAAGTTTTTTTTGATTGGATGGGGATGAATGAAAAAATGCTAAAGCGTCACCTATCGAATCTGGAACTTTGTTTCTTCCCAGAACTTGTGGTACTTTATAATGCATATAAAAGGAAACCTTGGTTTATACCAAGAAAATTACTTCTTTTAAATTGGAATAGAAATGAAAATAAAAATAGTAGTGAAAATACAAAGATCAATGAAAAGCAAAAAGGAATACCGTCGAATGAAAAGAACCGAAATCAAAAAGAAAAAGAACCCACAAGTCGAGGAGATCTTGGATCTGTTCTCTCACAACAAAAAGATCTTGAAGAAAATTATGCAGGATCAGACATGAAAAAAGCGCAAAAGAAAAAACAATATAAAAGCAGCACGGAAGCAGAACTAGATTCCTTCCTGAAACGTTTTTTGGTTTTTCAATTGAAATGGAACGATACTTTGAATCAAAGAATTATCAATAATATCAAGGTATATTGTCTCCTGCTTAGACTAATAGATCCAAGAAAAATTACTATCTCTTCGATTCAAACGAGAGAATTTTGTTTGGATATAATGCTGATTGAGAAGAATTTAACTCTTACAGAATTGATCAAAAAGGGAGTATTGATTATAGAACCCATTCGTCTGTCTGGACAAAATGATAGCCAATTTATTATGTATCAAACCATAGGTATTTCGTTGGTTCATAAGAGTAAACCCCAAACTACTAAAAAATACCAAAAACAAAGATATTTTTCTAAGAATAATTTTGATAAAACTATTTCAGCACATCAAAGAATAACTGGAAATGGAGACAAAAATCATTTTGATTTGCTTGTTCCTGAAAATATTTTATCGTTTAGACGTCGTAGAAAATGGAGAATTCTAAATTGTTTCAATTCAAAGAATCAAAATGGTGGAGATAGAAATCTAGTATTTTGGAATGGAAAGAACGTAAAAAACAGCAGCCAAGTTTCGCATGACAGTAAGCATCTTGAGAAAAAGAAATTAATGAAATTAAAGCTCTTTCTTTGGCCTAATTATCGATTAGAAGATTTAGCTTGTATGAATCGTTATTGGTTTGATACCAATAATGGCAGTCGTTTCAGTATGTTAAGGATACAGATGTATCCACGATTAAAAATTCGTGGATAATACACTTTTTCTATATATCCTAATATTATATATAGGGTATATGAAAGTAAGCAAAGACACAGGGCACATACCTTGTCTCACATCTCATTCTAATATCCAATATGAATATCCAATATGAAATGAATAATGGCTCAATATCTCAAAATGAATCAACAAAACCTTCTTCTTTTAAGAAGAAACTATTCGATGGGAAAATGTACCAATCCTTTTCTATCCCTATCTAAATCCAATTTCAAATTGAATTGATTAATTTGAATTCAGAAAATTGGAAGTTCATAAATAACTTGGGATTGGATTATTGTATATATCACAGTCAAATTAATGGCATTATTATTACTGATCGGTAAAATCCATATCTGTAAAAAGGGAAAGGGGTTTTTTATGCTAAAAGATTCATTCTATGCGGATTTTTTTTGGAAAGAAAACGAAGAAAACAGGGGGTCTGTTGAATTTCAAGTATCGAGTTTCACGACTAAGATAAGGAAACTTACTTCACATTTGGAATTGCACAAAAAAGACTCTTCATCTCAGAGAGGTTTGCGGAAAATTTTGGGAAAACGTCAACGGCTGCTGGCCTATTTGTCAAAAAAAAATAGAGAACGCTATAAAAAATTAATTGGTGAGTTGAATATTCGAGAGATAAAAACTCGTTAATTTGAAGCGTGATACCATTTCAGCTTAGTTGTTTAAATTTTGATGAACTTCTTTTTACTTTCAGCAATGCATGGAAAGAATGACTCGGGAAAAAACTTATGATTGCAACAACTACAAGAAAAGACCTCATGATAGTCAATATGGGCCCTCACCACCCATCAATGCATGGTGTTCTTCGACTGATCGTTACTCTCGATGGTGAAGATGTTATTGAATGTGAACCAATATTGGGTTATTTACATAGAGGCATGGAGAAAATTGCGGAAAATCGAACAATTATACAATATTTGCCTTATGTAACACGTTGGGATTATTTAGCTACTATGTTCACAGAAGCAATAACCGTAAATGGACCCGAACAGCTAGGCAATATTCAAGTACCTAAAAGGGCTAGCTATATCAGAGCTATTATGTTGGAGTTGAGTCGGATCGCTTCCCATTTGTTATGGCTTGGCCCTTTTATGGCAGATATTGGTGCACAGACCCCTTTCTTCTATATTTTTCGAGAACGAGAATTGATATATGACCTATTCGAAGCTGCTACCGGTATGCGCATGATGCATAACTATTTTCGTATCGGAGGAGTAGCTGCTGATCTACCTCATGGCTGGATAGATAAATGTTTGGATTTTTGCGATTATTTTTTAACCGGGGTTGCTGAATATGAAAAGCTAATTACACGGAATCCTATTTTTTTAGAACGAGTTGAAGGCGTAGGCATTATTGGCGCCGAAGAAGCACTAAATTGGGGTTTATCAGGACCAATGCTACGAGCTTCCGGAATACAATGGGATCTTCGTAAAGTCGATCGTTATGAGTGTTACGACGAATTTGATTGGGAGATTCAATGGCAAAAGGAAGGGGATTCATTAGCTCGGTATTTAGTACGAATCAGTGAAATGACAGAATCCATAAAAATAATCCAACAGGCCCTGGAAGGAATTCCAGGGGGACCCTATGAGAATTTAGAAATCCGACGCTTTGATAGAATAAAAGATCCTGAATGGAATGATTTTGACTATCGATTTATTAGTAAAAAACCTTCTCCAACTTTTGAATTGTCCAAGCAAGAACTTTATGTAAGAGTCGAGGCGCCAAAAGGAGAATTGGGAATTTTTCTGATAGGAGATCAGAGTGTTTTTCCTTGGAGATGGAAAATTCGACCACCGGGTTTTATCAACTTGCAAATTCTTCCTCAATTAGTTAAAAGAATGAAATTGGCTGATATTATGACAATACTAGGTAGCATAGATATCATTATGGGAGAAGTTGATCGTTGAAATGATAATTGATACAACAGAAATACAAGCTATCAATTCTTTTTCCAGATTGGAATCCTTAAAAGAAATCTACGGGATCGTATGGATGTTTGTCCCTATTTTCACTCTTGTATTAGGAATCACACTAGGTGTACTAGTAATTGTTTGGTTAGAAAGAGAAATATCTGCAGGGATACAACAACGTATTGGACCCGAATATGCCGGGCCTTTGGGAATTCTTCAAGCTCTAGCAGACGGTACAAAACTACTTTTCAAAGAGAACCTTCTTCCATCTAGAGGAGATACTCGTTTATTCAGTATCGGGCCATCCATAGCAGTCATATCCATTTTACTAAGTTATTCAGTAATTCCTTTTAGCTATCGCCTTATTCTAGCCGACCTTAGTATTGGTGTTTTTTTATGGATCGCTGTTTCAAGTCTTGCTCCCATTGGACTTCTTATGGCAGGATATGGATCAAATAATAAATATTCCTTTTTAGGTGGATTAAGGGCTGCTGCTCAATCAATTAGTTATGAAATACCATTAACTCTGTGTGTATTATCAATATCTCTACGTGTGATTCGGTGAGACATAAAATTTCCCCTATTTCTTTTCTTTCTAGCAAGAAAGTTAAATGCGTTGAATATCTATTTTTTATTTTTGTATTCATCATTGGGGTTGATGAATTAAACAGGATAGTTATATGAGTGAAATAAAACGGCTTCCAAATTTGCTGTTAAAAGAATTCAATCTCATTTCGTATGTACAAGAATTAAGTCAAAGTAAATATAAGCAGTCAAGACTGTCTACCCCAAGATTGGTTGATTAGTCATCACGGCTTGAAGCGGGTTCAAAAGATCAACTATAATGGGGTTTTTACTATCTATTCCATAGATGTATTACCCTCATAGAAGATTCAAAAAAATGAGTGGATGGTTAGGAAGACCAAGATACACAAAGGATTAGTAATAGAGATTCTATAAATTATCCAACAGGATATTTCTTTATAGAAAAGCAATTCAAATTGGGGCTTTAAGTTGGTAGAAATTATTTAGAAGTACTCCCCGCGATTTCGATCCAGAGTATGTTCCTATCCACCGATTAAGTAAATAACTATCAAGAACGAAGAAATCTTTTACTTTGGCTAATGTCCCCTTTTTCTGAGAAAGTAGAATAGGAACGAAAAAAAAATAAAAAGACTAGAATTGCAAAAAGAGATATTTTTTTTATTCATAACTATTTCTATTTTATTTCTAAAATTTAAATTCTTGTTATGTAATGCAATATCTAATTATTTTTCGTAATCGAAAATGATAGGTTGAAATATCTACGGTATATTCCTCTAAAAAGTTTTTTTATTCAAGGATAAAGTTATTAATCAACAAAGAAAAATGAAAATTCTTAAAAGACGAGATCAATTCAGAAGCACTTTTTTATTAGAAATATAGCAGACAGAATTCCATTGGTTCGAGGTCTTAGGATAAGAGTTTGACTCTCTATCGATCCTACAAACACATCAAGATAAATAATTTTGAAAGGGCCTTAGATTTATTTGTGACCTATGAGGAGCCGTATGAGGTGAAAATCTCATGTACGGTTCTGTAATAGCGACGGGAACAGTGATGTTATCATCGACTATGATTATCTAACAGTTTAAGTACAGTTGATATAGTTGAAGCCCAGTCAAAATATGGTTTTTGGGGATGGAATTTGTGGCGTCAACCTATAGGGTTTATCATTTTTCTAATTTCTTCTCTAGCCGAGTGTGAGAGATTGCCTTTTGATTTACCAGAAGCAGAAGAAGAATTAGTAGCAGGTTATCAAACCGAATATTCAGGTATAAAATTTGGTTTATTTTACGTTTCTTCGTATCTAAATCTACTAGTTTCTTCATTATTTGTAACAGTTCTTTACTTGGGAGGTTGGAATCTTTCTATTCCATACATATTCGTTCCTGAGCTTTTTAAAAGAAGTAACGTTTTTGGAACAATAATAGGTATCTTTATTACATTAGCTAAAACTTATTTGTTCTTGTTCATTTCTATTGCAACAAGATGGACTTTACCGAGACTGAGAATGGACCAACTATTAAACCTTGGGTGGAAATTTCTTTTACCTATTTCTTTAGGTAATCTATTATTAACAACTTCGTCCCAACTTCTTTCACTGTAAAGGAATAGAATATTCTATCGTCACAACTTGTCTCAAACAAGAGAAAGAAACAAGTTTAAAATTATTTATTATTTCTAGATATTCAGATATGTTCCCTATGTTAACTCAGTTCTTGACCTCTGGTCAACAAACAATACGAGCTGCCAGGTACATCGGTCAAGGTTTCATGATTACCTTGTCCCACGCGAATCGTTTACCTGTAACTATTCAATACCCCTACGAAAAATTGATCACATCGGAACGTTTTCGAGGCCGAATCCACTTTGAATTTGATAAATGCATTGCTTGTGAAGTATGTGTTCGTGTATGTCCTATAGATCTACCCGTTGTTGATTGGAAATTGGAAACTGATATTCGAAAGAAACGATTACTTAATTACAGTATTGATTTTGGAATCTGTATATTTTGTGGTAATTGCGTTGAGTATTGTCCAACAAATTGTTTATCAATGACTGAAGAATATGAACTTTCTACTTATGATCGTCACGAATTGAATTATAATCAAATTGCTTTAGCTCGGTTACCGGTGTCAATAATTGACGATTACACAATTCGAACAATTTCTTCGAATTTACCTCAAATAAAAAATGCATACAACCCTTGATTCAAAAAACATTTCAAAATCCAATGGATCAAAAGGAATGAGGTTTTTGTTTGCGCAATACAAATGAACGATTGGTTAGCAAAAATAGTGGCTTAATTTGGATTGAAAATCTATTTATATTCGAATAATGATTTCAAAATATCTAGTTTGAACCTCTGCTTTCGAGAATAAGATTAGCCCAATAACTGTATCTACATCAATCCACACTACCCCATTTAAGAAGTATCCTAAAAAACAGGATAACTTCTTTGTCCCGGTCAGGTCAACAAAGGCATGAAATATTTCGATTTATTTTTTCTATAAAATCAAATGGATTTACCTGGACCAATACATGATTTTCTTTTAGTCTTTCTGGGATTGGGTCTTATATTAGGCAGTCTGGCAGTAGTATTACTTCCGAATCCAATTTATTCGGCCTTTTCGTTGGGATTGGTTCTTTTTTGTATATCCTTATTGTATATTCTCTCAAATTCTTATTTTGTAGCTGCTGCGCAGCTCCTTATTTATGTAGGAGCTATAAATGTTTTGATCATTTTTGCTGTGATGTTCGTGAATGGTTCAGAATATTACAAAGATTTGCATCTTTGGACTGTTGGGGATGGAGTTACTTCACTTATTTGTACAGGTCTTTTTATTTCATTAATTACTACTATTCCGGATACGTCCTGGTATGGGATCATTTGGACTACAAAATCAAATCATATTCTAGAGCAAGATTTGATAAGTAATAGTCAACAAATTGGAATTCATTTATCAACAGATTTTTTTCTTCCATTTGAACTCATTTCGATAATTCTTTTAGTCGCTTTAATAGGTGCAATTGCTATAGCTCGTCAATAAAAAATCTTTTAAATGAGTAATTCAAATAGAATCAACGGAAAAGGAATGTTCTAATATAATTTGATTTGAATTCGTGTCTAAAATAGAATAGAAATGCTTTAGTTTTATATCGATCTATTACCAATATATTCCGTTGTTCCATTCTTGTTAGAATCGAATCGATTTAATTATTGTTCAGATTGAAATGAATCAAGATTGATAAGGGGTTGGTTAATGATGCTTGAACATATACTTGTTTTGAGTGCCTATTTATTTTCTATTGGTATCTATGGGTTGATCACAAGTCAAAATATGGTTAGAGCCCTTATGTGTCTTGAACTCATATTAAATTCAGTTAATATAAATTTTGTAATATTTTCTGATATTTTTGATAATCGTCAATTAAGAGGCGACATTTTCTCAATTTTTGTTATAGCTATTGCAGCCGCTGAAGCAGCTATTGGATTGGCTATTGTTTCATCAATTTATCGTAACAGAAAATCAACTCGTATTAACCAATCCAATTTGTTGAATAAATAGTATTAATCATATAAATGCTAGAATATTCATAAATTGATTCAAATTGTCAGGTTTGATAGGGTAAGGTTTGTGGCTGTAAAAACATAAGAAATCAAAGTATTTTGGCCCCCGCTCATAAACCAATTTGGAAGTAGATTGATTCTGACCACTCATTGATTCGTCTGGTATCTAAATATAGGATTCATTTATAAGTTAGTTTACTAGACCGAAAATTTATGACGTTTAAAAATGTATAGTTCCAATGTCACATTCAGTAAAGATTTATGATACATGTATAGGATGTACTCAATGTGTCCGAGCGTGCCCCACTGATGTATTAGAAATGATACCCTGGGACGGATGTAAAGCTAAACAAATAGCTTCTGCTCCAAGGACCGAGGACTGTGTTGGTTGTAAGAGATGTGAATCCGCCTGTCCAACGGATTTCTTGAGTGTTCGAGTTTATTTATGGTCTGAAACAACTCGCAGTATGGGTCTAGGTTATTGATACGTTCCATAAAACTCTACTTGAATCCATTTTTTTTACCGACAAAACCCGTGCTCAAAATGCTTTAATTTTATTTTGAGCACGGGTTTTTCTGGCCCAAGTGTATCTTGTCTTTACCATGAATCATTTTCCTTTCTTAACAATAATTGTAGTTTTGCCAATATTTGCGGGTTCCCTAATTTTTTTTCTTCCACATAGAGGAAATAGAGTAATTATGTGGTATACTATATGTATATGTGTCTTAGAACTTCTTCTAATAACTTATGCATTCTGTTATCATTTCCAATCCGATGATCCATTAATCCAACTTGTGGAGGATTATAAATGGATCGATTTTTTTAAGTTCCATTGGAGATTAGGAATAGATGGACTCTCTATAGGACCCATTTTACTCACGGGATTCATAACTACTTTAGCGACTTTAGCGGCTTGGCCAGTTACTCGAGATTCTCGATTATTTCATTTCCTGATGTTAGCAATGTACAGTGGGCAAATAGGATTATTTTCTTCTCGGGACCTTTTACTTTTTTTCCTCATGTGGGAGTTAGAATTAATTCCCGTTTATCTACTTGTATCCATGTGGGGAGGAAAAAAACGTCTGTACTCGGCTACAAAATTTATTTTGTACACGGCGGGGGGTTCTGTTTTTCTTTTAATGGGGGTTCTGGGTATTGGTTTATATGGTTCTACTGAACCAACATTAAATTTTGAAATATTAGGCAATCAGTCCTATCCTCTGGCCTTGGAAATAATATTATATATTGGATTTTTTATTGCTTTTGCTGTCAAATTGCCAATCATACCCCTACATACATGGTTACCAGATACCCATGGAGAAGCTCATTATAGTACTTGTATGCTTCTAGCCGGAATCTTATTAAAAATGGGAGCGTATGGATTAGTTCGGATCAATATGGAATTATTCCCTCACGCTCATTCTATATTTTCTCCTTGGTTGATGATAGTAGGCGCAATGCAAATAATCTATGCAGCTTCAACATCTCTTGGTCAACGGAATTTAAAAAAAAGAATAGCCTATTCCTCTGTATCTCATATGGGGTTCATAATTATAGGAATTGGTTCTATCACCGATATGGGACTCAACGGAGCTCTTTTACAAATAATCTCTCATGGATTTATTGGTGCTGCACTTTTTTTCTTGGCCGGAACGACTTACGATAGAATACGTCTTCTTTATCTTGACGAAATGGGTGGAATAGCTATCCCAATGCCAAAAATATTCACAATGTTCAGTAGCTTTTCGATGGCCTCCCTTGCATTACCCGGTATGAGTGGTTTTGTTGCCGAATTAATAGTCTTTTTTGGACTAATTACTAGTCCAAAATATCTTTTAATGACCAAATTACTAATTACTTTTGTAATGGCAATTGGAATGATATTAACTCCTATTTATTTATTATCTATGTTACGTCAGATGTTCTATGGATACAAGATATTTAATGTTCCAAACTATTCTTTTTTTGATTCGGGACCACGAGAGTTATTTGTTTCGATCTCTATTTTTTTACCCGTACTCGGTCTTGGTATGTACCCCGATTTCGTTCTTTCACTATCAGTTGAAAAGATTGAAGTTATTCTATCTAATTTTTTTTATAGATAGTTTTCATGAATAAAAAAAAGAAAGAATTTTTCATTTTGAAAAATGTTCTTTGTACAATGACAAAAAGAATCCTTTTTATTCTTCTCTTACGTTAAGTAAATAAATTTGAACTGGAGAGAACCCGGTGAATCACTACAATATTGGATTCGCCGGATTCTCTCCAGTTTACACAACGTTTTTCTGATATGCGTTGTACACTTTTATATTCCTATTCGTAATAACTCCTTTGTGAATTCAATTAGATGTTAATGTAAATGAACCATAACTATGCAGTCCTATTCCTAATAGATTCACCCCAAAATAGCATATCCAAATTATAAGAAATCCAATAGACGCCACAATTGCCGAATTTGTACCCTTCCATTTTTTATTTGTTCTAGTATGTAAATAAATCGCGAATACGATCCAAGTAATAAAAGCCCAAGTTTCTTTTGGGTCCCAACTCCAATAGGATCCCCATGCTTCGTTAGCCCATACTGCTCCAGAAAGAATTCCTATGGTTAAAAAGATAAATCCTAGACTAATAACCCGATAACTCCAATAATCCAATTCTTGAATCAATTGTGACCTGTAATAATTCTTTGGAGAAAAAAAAGAAGTATTTTGTAAAACATTACTTTGCTCATTCATGTATTCGATTTCACCAAAGAAAAATGACTTATTTAAATTTAAATAATGATTACGAATATTACTCATAGAAAAAAACTTTCTTTTCTTTCTAACTGTAATCACTAGAAGTGATACTGATAATAATGATCCACATAAAAGGGCCGCATAGCCTAATATCATCATACTTACGTGCATTATTAACCACTCGGATTGAAGGGCGGGTACTAATATTGTGGATTCATTTATTTCAGTTAAAAGGCCTGAAGTAGCAAAGCCCTGGGTAAAAATAGCACTTGGGCCAATTATTGTGCTTAGAATATTTTGATTTTTTTTGAAATAAGGAACTATATGAATAAGGGAAAGACTCCATGAAAGGAAGATTAACGATTCATATAAATCACTTAGTGGAAAATGTCCCGAATAAACCCAACGAGTAACTAATAATCCTGTTATACAGAAAAAAATAATTATCATGCCCTTTTCGGATGAATTATATAGTTTTACGATTTTATCGACTAAAAAGGTTATCAAATGAATTGTAATTATAATTGAAATGATCGAAAAAGAAATATGAGTTAATATATGCTCTAAGGTTGAAAATATCATAAAAATTTTTATAAAGAGGAGTCCCCTAATTATACAAAGAGAAATCGGCAATTGAATTCATTATAGGATCTATTTACTTTTTTTATTTTAGGAGATAGATTTAGAAGATAGATATGCCGCCACTCGGACTCGAACCGAGATGCTCTAGCACTGCTTCCTAAGAGCAGCGTGTCTACCAATTTCACCATAGCGGCTTGTCTTGAACTTATAATAGCCTATAAATAAGCAATCGTCTAGATTTTAGAATTGAATTGGGTAAAATATTTTTTAGGAAAGATTCAAATTCATGAATAAAAATTGTTTCAAATAGGTATTTGAAGGTTCATTTTCCTCGGTTAGGGTCTTAGTTTTATTGTGTATTTTATACTCTCCTCAACTTGAACTCTTTTAAAACTATATAGCCCTACTCCGAAGTAAGGGATAGAACCCCCACTTACAAAATTTTTTTAATGAACTTTTTATTTATTTCAAAAATGGAAACCAAAAAATACTTATATTCTTGTACCAAATATGTCGGTGGGCAAAATAATACCCCCTGCCTTGGAAATCGTAAAATATACGAAAAAGAAATGGAGTATCTTGTGTTTTTTTGCCAACAAAAAAAGAAGACTTTTTTGTTGGCAAATTTATGTACGGAAAACAGAAAAATGATTATTTTACATATTCTAAGAGTGGAATGAATTCCATTCCTATTGATTAACTCAACAGGGAACGGAAATCGGGAATTTTTTTTTTCGAAATGAAATGGCTCGGTTTTTAAGTCAAGCTGGTTCATATTATTCCAACGTCTTATGTTTTATTACTTTTTTTATTTGTTTGTTGCACAAAAAAACTTTTTGAATTCCCAGTGGAAAGAGATTTTCCTAAGGAAAACGCTTTTAACGCTGCCCAATACCCCTTTCTTTTCCAAAAATTTTTACGAATATGCTTTTTTGATGCAGAAGTACGTTTTTTTGGAACTGCCATTTAAATAAAAATTAAGAGATTACTCATTGGTATAGCTGGATGTGAAAGACATCTATAGTAAAAAGAAGAATATTCTTTTTTTAGTAACTTGTCAAACTCTGAAAAAAAAAATATACCTAATTTTATTTGACTCAAATTTGAAAGTTAGAAGGAGACTAGTAATTAATCTATATGATTTGACCAATTGTCACTTCTTGATTTGAATATTTGAAGTATTTAGCAGAAACTCAGAAAGAATAAGTAAAAATAAATAAAAATTCAAAAATTCTATTTTAGTTGGTTTAAGTTAGTGCATATCTTCATTTTTTTTTATTGACTCCTTTCAAAAGAGGTAAGATCCGGTGAATCGGAACCAATTAATATTAATTAAGAATTAAAAAAAATTATGGAACAGATATATCAATATGCGTGGATGATACCCTTCCTTCCACTTACAGTTCCTATGTTAATAGGAGTGGGACTTCTTCTTTTTCCGAAAGCAACAAAAAAACTTCGTCGTATGTGGGCTTTTCCGAGTATTTTATTGTTAAGTATAGTCATGATTTTTTCAATTAATCTGTCTATTCAGCAAATAAATAGCAATTTTATCTATCAATATGTATGGTCTTGGACGCTCGATAATGATTTTTCTTTAGAATTCGGCTACTTGATAGATCCGCTTACTTCTATTATGTTAATGTTAATCACTACTGTTGGAATTATGGTTCTTATTTATAGTGATAATTATATGGCTCACGATCAAGGATACTTGAGATTTTTTGCTTATATGAGTTTTTTTAGTACTTCCATGTTTGGATTAGTTACTAGTTCGAATTTAATCCAAATTTATATTTTTTGGGAATTGGTTGGAATGTGTTCCTATCTATTAATAGGGTTTTGGTTCACACGACCTCCTGCAGCAAATGCTTGCCAAAAGGCATTTGTAACTAATCGTGTAGGGGATTTTGGTTTATTATTAGGAATTTTAGGTTTTTATTGGATAACTGGGAGTTTTGAATTTCGGGATTTGTTCGAAATATTCAATAACTTGATTTATAATAATGAAGTAAATTCTCCATTTGTTACTTTGTGTGCGACTCTATTATTTGCCGGTGCAATTGCTAAATCTGCACAATTTCCCCTTCATGTATGGTTACCTGATGCTATGGAGGGACCCACTCCTATTTCGGCTCTTATACATGCTGCTACTATGGTAGCAGCGGGGATTTTTCTTGTAGCTCGCCTGCTTCCTCTTTTTATACTTATACCTTATATAATGAATTTAATCTCGTTGATAGGTATAATCACAGTATTATTAGGAGCTACTTTAGCTCTTGCTCAAAAAGACATTAAGAGGGGTTTAGCCTATTCGACAATGTCTCAATTGGGTTATATGATGTTAGCTCTAGGAATGGGATCTTATAGAAGTGCTTTATTTCATTTGATTACTCATGCTTATTCCAAAGCATTATTATTTTTAGGGTCTGGATCCGTTATTCATTCAATGGAAACTGTTGTTGGCTATTCTCCGGATAAAAGTCAGAATATGGTTCTGATGGGCGGTTTAACAAAACATGTACCGATTACCAAAATTTCTTTTTTATTAGGTACACTTTCTCTTTGTGGTATTCCACCTCTTGCTTGTTTTTGGTCAAAAGATGAAATTCTTAATGATAGTTGGTTGTATTCGCCGATTTTTGCAATAATAGCTTGGGCGACAGCAGGATTAACCGCATTTTATATGTTTCGGATCTATTTACTTACTTTTGAGGGGCATTTAAACGTTAATTTTCAAAATTACAGTGGCAGTCAAAATATCCCCTTCTATTCAATATCTCTATGGGGTAAAGGGTGTTCAAAACGAATTAATAATGATTTGCGTTTATTAAGTTTATTAAGAATGAATAAGAATCCAAGTTCTTCTTTTTTTTCTAAAACGACCTATCGAAGTTATGACAATGTAATAAAGAGAGATAGGGAACGCCCCTTTATTAATATTCTTCATTTTGATAATAAAAAGCCTTATTCCTATCCTTATGAATCAGACAATACTATGTTATTTCCTTTACTTGTATTAGTCCTATTTACTTTGTTTGTTGGAATTTTAGGAATTCCTTTTAATCAAGAAGGAACAGATTTGGACATATTATCCAAATGGTTAGCTCCGTATATCAACCTTTTACATCAAAAGTCGAAAGATTCAGCAGATTGGTATGAATTTTTTAAGGATGCCGTTTTTTCAGTCAGTATAGCGTATTTTGGAATATTTACAGCGTCCGTTTTATA